CCAAGAATAACAAGAATGGAATCACGCTCTGTAGGATTTGAACCTACGACATCGGGTTTTGGAGACCCACGTTCTACCGAACTGAACTAAGAGCGCTTTATAAAAATTTTGCAACCCTAATATATTTTTGCATGCATCTACTATTATATAGCATTATATAGAATATTGTAAAATTTAAGATTGATCCTATTATGATTTAATATAAGTAATAGTAAGTAATAGGTAGGGATGACAGGATTTGAACCCGTGACATTTTGTACCCAAAACAAACGCGCTACCAAGCTGCGCTACATCCCTTTTTTTTCAGTGGTCCACAGTGTCATTGTAGAGAATACCTGTATTGTTTTCCATGTCTTTATTTTATTCATTGATATACAAAAATTATCTTGTCATTTCTTCTTTTTGATCTCATATTATATGAAATAATATATTTCATTATAATAAAAGACTAGACTTATCTACGTAACGTATAATTAAACCTGCTGTGAAAAAATGAATATAATATTTTTCGAGAATGCTGGGACATAAGGGCGTATTTTTTTTTTTTTTAAGAAAAGGAATAGCTACTGAATCGTTGTACATTTCAATTTGAATTAGAGATTCCGCGTACAAATACAAGTGATCATTAACTACGTATACGCCTGATCATATATTACAAATTACAATAAATAATAAAGAAGGAGGTTTTAAAATTAAAATGCGAGATCTAAAAACATATCTCTCCGTGGCACCGGTAGTAAGTACTCTATGGTTCGGGTCTTTAGCAGGTCTATTAATAGAGATCAATCGTTTATTCCCGGATGCATTGATATTCTCCTTTTTTTAATTCTAGTTCTAATGATTGACATGGGAAGGGGTGAAGAAGATTAGAGATATAATCAAATATCTGTGACTAATCCCTCCCTTTCCCTTCTTTTCTTTTCATTTTATAATTTTAAAAATGAGAATAGAATAAGTTCGAAAAGAGGAAGAATAAAAGTGGAGTCAACTTCAGTAAAACTCGGAACTCGGGCCGGGACTCTAATGAAAATTCAATTTAAATTAATAAGAAGAGAATGAGAACGGAAATGGAAATTGATGGCTAGGTCAACAATATCATACAAAATACTTAAATGAAAAATAAAATACTATACTGGGATTATATTCTAAATGTAGTTAGAAATTATTGTATTATTTATTATTACTATCTTGATTTTAACGAAATCTTTCAGAATTTGATTTCGAGTTAGGAACTTCTATTTTTTTTTTCGTTCCTTTGTTCTCTTTGGATCGGAAAATGGAATAGTTGGGTGAATCAAAAATCTAAAGGAGGTTCATGGCCAAGGGTAAAGATGTTCGAGTAATAGTTATTTTGGAATGTACCAATTGTGCTCGAAATGGTGCTAATAAGGAATCAATGAGTATGGGTATTTCCAGATATATTACTCAAAAAAATAGACATAATACGCCTAGTCGATTGGAATTGAGAAAATTCTGTCCTTTTTGTTACAAACATACAATTCATGGGGAGATAAAGAAATAGATCGAACCAATCTGGTCGTCTGTATGTCACCCTTCTAAGGAAGATGAAAAATTACATATATTATATATAATATATATTTATAGATAAACAAAAAAAAATCCCTCATCGAAATATTCGGTCGGGATAAGATAAGGAATAAACAAATCATGGATAAATCCAAGCGACTCTATTTTAAATCCAAGCGATCTTTTCGTAGGCGTTTGCCCCCGATTGGATCGGGGGATCGAATTGATTATAGAAACATGAGTTTAATTAGTCGATTTATTAGTGAACAAGGAAAAATATTATCTAGACGGGTGAATAGATTAAACTTAAAACAACAACGATTAATTACTATTGCTATAAAGCAAGCTCGTATTTTATCTTTGTTACCTTTTCTTAATAATGAAAAACAATTTGAAAGAGGTGAGTCGACCACTAGAACTACCGGTCTTAGAATCAAAAAAAAATAGGCTTATTCTTAACTTGAATCAAAATTCCAATACGAACTCAAAGTCAAAGCAAAGGCGGATTGATGTTTTGTTCGAAAAATTCGCGAATACAGATTTGATTGTCGTATATCATAAGAAAAAAAACAATAAAAAATATTTTTTTATTGTTTTTTATTCAACGTGTTGTTTGTTCATTTTGACGACTTTATCATATTATTTATTATATTTTATCATACTAATTTCTATTCTACCTTCCCAGAATTTATTTCCAGTGAACTCCATTTAAAACATTCTGATGAATTCTTTCCAATCTACTTATTTTATAATCTCATTGGAAATCATATAAAGACAATTTCTATTTAATATAGCTATTTGCGCAAGTATTTTACGATTAAGAAGTAATTGCCTTTTGTACAGATTGTGTATTAATCCACTATAATTATAGTATACACTATTCCCGCGAATTACTGCATTTATCCGAGTGATCCACAAACGACGAAAATCTCTCTTTTGCCTACCTCTATCCCGATAAGCCGAAAACAAAGCTCTTATTTTCTGTTGAGTAATAGTTCTAGTAAGTCTTGAATGAGCCCCTTGAAAGCTTGATGCAAATAAACGAATTTTTGTTCTACGTCTCCGAGCTATATATCCTCGTTTAATTCTGGTCATTGAATAAATGAAACTTCGATGAATAACTAATTGATTTCCTTTCTTTCAGTTATTCCTTTTCCCTTTCCTAGTTTATTAATAACAAAGCGGATTCTTCCAATGTATAAAATAAAAACTCCAATGGCTTTTGCTACTATAACCTTCCCGACCACGATTTTTCTTTTTTTTATAAGCATTTCACCTCGAAATAAGAAATTGATAGTGATACTAGATATTAAAAAAATCATATTAATATTAAATAAAAAAAGTAGTAAATCTAAATGGATAAAAAAATCGTGGGTTCCATCGTTTCTATGGTTACTTTTTAAACGGCGAGGTCCCCTCTATACACCGGAGCCCCTTCTTTCATTTAATCAATGCTATTGTTAATTTGTACAGTTCACACTCTTTGGCTCTACCCATGAATTATGCAGTAATCAGTCTTTCACAACGAGATCTACCTATACAGTAACGATATTTAATTATGAGGGTTAGCCGTGTAGCTGACCCTGTCAGTCCGTTGTTCCAAGAGTAAGGGCATAATCTTTCTTCCTTTTCATTTTAATTTAAAATACTATTCCCCTGCTTAATGGATAACCGTTTGCTACCAATGGGAAATTCTTTCTCATCTTAAATTGAAAATTGAGACGATTGGATTTACACCAATCGAAACCATAAAATTTGATACACAATAGAAGGATATGATAGATTCTTTTTAGATAGTGAATGGAGTTCTTCCACTCTATCCTATTTATTGGTACTGATCACTGATACTGGAAAAATGGGTTCTCTTGTCCCAGTCCATGCTCTGAACGAGTCACACATACACCCTAGTACATGTTCCTCGTCGCTGAGGGCATCTCCCAAGGGCGGGGGATTTCGTGACATTTCTGATTGGCTGTCTTGTCTTTCTAATAAGTTGTTTAATAGTTGGCATGTTGACTCGTATACATAATGAGTTGGTTTAGATCAATCCTAACCGGATAATTAGTAATTTTTTATATATTAATAATTCTATATTAATAGATTAATTAATATAATACTATATCAAACCCCGGTAAAAAGAGCAAATTTTAAATTGCGTATTTACGCGAAATCCCTGTTATTTTTTATTCTACCGCTACAAGATCAACAATTCCATGAGCTTGGGCTTCTGTTGCTGACATAAAAACATCTCTTTCCATGTCTTCGGATATAACCCATAAGGGTTTGCCCGTTCTTTGTACATAAACCTTTGTGATGGTTTCGCGTAACTTCAGCAGTTCTTCCGCTTCCAGGATAAATTCTCCCGTTTGTGCCTCATAAAAAGAACTAGCAGGTTGATGGATCATTACCCTGATTATATAACATAATAATAATAAATGGTTCTTCTATCTCGAAGATAAATCAAAGAGAAGAAATTAAATAAAGAATAATAATACAAAAAACAAGATAAAATTGAACAACCGTACAGGCATCTTTCCCGCATTGCATACGGCTCTACAATGGAATTCACTTTTACCTCCCATCGAAGAAAGATAAAATATAGGGTCTATCAGATTAGACCCAGATCGGTAAATAATCCAATAACCATCCTTTCTTTTCTTTTTTTTGAATAGCTAAAAAATACTATGATGGCTCCGTTGCTTTATATTTATTTAGTCTCTTATTCAGCAATCCCAAAGTTTCTTTTTTTTGTATTCTTTCATAACATAATTAGCCTTCTGGTGTGAAAACAAAAAAGTTTGTGACGCTGCAATAGGTTTCCGATAGATCAGATAAAATCGGAAATGTCCCTTATCTCATACTACTCTTTCGATATATAATCTAATGAAAAAAAAATTTCTCATATCGAATTCAAAATGCCATGCTATTATTACTTAATAGTCATATTTCATATGGCGAAGGCATAGTTCTTCTTTTTTCTCTCAAATACAAAACTCATTGGCGCCGAGCATGAGGGAATGCTAGACGTTTGGTAATTTCTCCTCCGACCAGAATGAAGGATCCCATTGAAGCGGCTAATCCCATGCATATTGTCTGTACATCTGGTGGTACAAATTGCATAGTATCATACATAGCTACTCCGGGTATTACCCACCCCCCCGGAGAGTTTATAAACAAATAAAGATCCTTGGTATTATCCTCTATACTAAGATATACCATAAGACCAATAAGTTGATTCGAGACCTCGTTATCAACCTCTTGGCCTAAAAAAAGTAATCTTTCTCGATAAAGTCGGTTGATTAGGATAAAATTGTATCCTTAGGAACCGTACGCGCATCTTTTGATGCATACGGTTTACCAAAAATCGCGAAAAAAGAACCAATGTGTAGATTACAGCCCTCATTATTTTTTCATAGTGGGCTCCTTATAACTTCTAACAAAGGGCTTTTTTTATTCCATTTTTCAAGAAAGAT